TTTTGATCTTGATTTTGAATTGGACAACATTGAGTGATTCTATGTCGCCATTTTTGTGCTATTAATCGAGACCATCTAATCTGAGATAAATCATATTGATAATGACTTCTTAACCAGTTTTTCCATTGATTTATTTCAGAATTACGGAGTTTCTTATTATGTCTTAATTCAGAATGAATTATTCCTTGTGTTCCAAAATAATCTCTTATTGAAGTCTTAAGAAAAAAAGATGTTCCGCGATATTGAAGAATATATCTTAACTTATACAAGTTCAAAATTTGAGTTTGTGATAATTTGTAAAATACATATGCTTGTGATAAGGAAGATAAGTAATCAAAATTATGTGAATTTTTATTACTAATATTAGAATTTTTTATAGTCGAAATAAAGTAAATTCTATTTTTATTTTTTATTCTTTCTTGATTTGTTTTATTATTGGAAATGTAAGTGGCTTTATCAATAATTTTTTTTGTTGATTCAAGAAAAAGTTGTATATTAATTCTGGGAATATTAATGAGAAATAAAAAGATATCTATGTATATCTTTTCAGTAAAAACTTTTATAACAAAATGTAATTTACGGATTAATCGAGTATTTCTTCTTTTTAATATTTGCCAAATCTTTTTTGGTGATTCGAATTTTTTAGCATTATAACTTGTACTAATATTTATTTTTATTTCCGGAAACGCTTTTTTTTTCTCTTTTGTAATTCTTTCTATTTGATTTCTGATTGTGCTTGTTCTATCAGCCAGATCCTTCATTTTTTTTTTTGTCAGTAAATGATTTGTCCAATTTGTGGATCGAATTCGATTAAAGGATTCATGAATTATCCCATTACGGGTTCTAGAATCTTTTTCTTCTTGTGTAGTTTCGCTTGATTTATATACTTCTCTCAATCTAAATAATAGGATTGGATTTACTTTTGCGAGTTCTTTTATTATTCTTTTTAAAAAAAGAATGCCTTTGATAATCCATTTTTTTGTTTTTTTTGAGATATTTAGAAATAATTTTGTTCTTTCTTTTAAAACATTTAGAACTAGAAAATACTTCTTTTTCCATTTTCTAATTTTTTTTTCCAGTTTCTTAACAATGGGTTCAAAAAAGGAAGGACGGTTTCGGGGAGAACCAAAAGGAAGTTCAGCTTCCATTCCCCAAATTGTTAAAAAACAAAAATCATCTTTTTGCTTTTTCTTTTTGATTCGATCTATATGAAAGGACCGTGGCTTAGATTTGTGCCAAGGTTTCAGACAGAAAGGAAATAGGATTTTTATCTGAATGCCATCTATTAACCAATTTTTCGGAAATTCTGTTTCTGATAATTGAACACCATTATAGGTACATTTAACATGCATTTCTCTATTCCATTCCTTAAAATCCTCAGACCACTCAGGAAATTGCAATAATAGCATACGGCCAATGTTTTTAACTATTATCAAAAAAGGTAATAGAATATATTTTCGAAGAGTTGATTGAGTTATTAACATGGAACCTCTTATTACTTGAGCAAATGGAATGGTATCCCAAGTTTCTGCTATTTCTATACGTGCTTTCTCCTTTCTTTTATTCTCTTCTTTTTTGTCCTTTTCCCCTTTTTCCCTTTCTTTTATTTCATCTTCTGTATAATCTGAAATTTGGAATTCTGTTCCCTTTCCTATCCAGTTTCGAAAAATGAATTTCATCAGTCCAGAGATATCAAAATAAAAAAATCGCGCTTTTTTTGTTCTGTCCAAAAAAAGCGGGGAATGCACATTTGCTTGAAAGAATTCCCAAATAATTGTTTTACGCCTTTGAGCTCGCCTAGAGCCCTTGATTATGTCTCGACGAAAATCAGATTGTTGCGAATAGCGTATCAAAGATACTTCGTCTCTTTGATCAGGCTTATTAATATCCTTATTATTAATATCGTTATTTAGTCGGTTATCAGTAAAAATCACTACACGGCGGGCTTTTCTTGACCGGATCTGATGATCTACTGGGATTTCTTCTTCATTATCTCCTTCCTGCTGTTCTAATTCAGTAATTAATTTGTATGACCATCGAGGGGCTTTTTTACTTATTTCTTTTATTTCAATAGATTTAGATTTTTTTTTTAGTTTTTGACCATTAGGATTAGTTAAAATTGTATTGACTAAAAATTTTAAAAATTTTGTTTCATTTTCTGAATTCACTTTTCCTTGTTCTTTTTCTGAAAATAAAGAAGGTCGTTTCAAATTGAAATTCGATTTTGATTCTCTAGCAAGTTCATTGATTAAAGTCAAAAAATAACTACTTTTTGTTGATAAGAGTCCTTTATCAAATATTTCTATTTTCTGTTCAACTTCTCGGTAATTAGTATCAGTGAGAAAGATGGCATGAATCGTATTTGGTTCTAGAAAATTTTCTATCGAAATTTCCTTTATGATTAAAGGTGAAAACTTTTTTTGGATTCTTCCACGATGTGGCCCATTCAGGAATGGATCATATCTTTTTGGCAAGTATTCTTTTTTAGTCTCATCATTAC